CCAATTAAAAAAAAATTATGTTTCGCAATTAAATAATCCAATTTGTCAATTTTTAATTGACCCTTGGATACAAATCACGAGAATGTATATTCTTCCTCGAATCCTTCGTTGAGAGGTAAAGGATTAAATCCTTTTAAGAAAAAAAGTTTTTTTTCGGAATATGAATCAAATCAAACCGAGAGATCCCTTAACTATAAAAGGGATTAATAAAACGAATCCCACTTTTACCACTAAACTATACCCGCTACAATGCGATTATTGTATATAAATGAAACTTTTGTCGAACAAAAAAAGGTAATCGGACGTAATCAAGATAGGATCCAAAACAAAATAATGATGAAAATTATAGCATTGGTGTGTTTGTTTTGGTTTTGTCATGTTAGTAGACCTAATCAGATTAGTAAAAGAACACTCCTAATTCAAAATTAAAAGAAAGAAAGAACAAGTTCTTTCTTTTGCTGGAGGATTTTTGACAGAACAGGTAGGGCTCGATAAAACTATTTATGTTATGACATAAGAATGCATTGCACAACAATCCACAGTTCCTTATTTTTTTTTTCTTTTTTTCCAGTAAAGGAAAAAAAGAAGGAAAGAAAAGAAAGAATAATAATAATACAATAAAAAATGACACTTTGATTCTATAGAATGAAATTCCATATCATAGGAATGGAAAGATTCCTTCTTCTGATTGTTGTTTCAATAATCAATAATAAGCACTTTTGTTTTCAAACAAATCATTTTATCTATGATTTGGAATGGAACAAAAAATAGCCCGGCTAGGTACTGACCAGGCCAGGCCGTGAAAAGAAAAAAAGCTCTTTCGGAAGAAGAGGTATTCTTGCTTTTTTATTTTTTTTTTATTCGAAATATCTCTTTAGAACCTTTTCTTTATCTAAATGGGATTGCTTATAAAAGTAGTATATATTAAAGTTGTATATATCAATATAGTCAAAAAAAGAATAAAGAGAGATAAAGAAAGGATTTTTTTCAAGCCTTATTTTTTGTGTAATGTAAGATAGTAATTATCCTTTTTCAATTGGGAGAGATGGCTGAGTGGACGAAAGCGTCGGATTGCTAATCCGTTGTACGAGTTTTTCGTACCGAGGGTTCGAATCCCTCTCTTTCCGTTTCCGTTGATGACTTGGTATTTTATTTATTTTTTTTCAAAACCTTTCCCTTGTTTTTGTTTTTTTTTATTTAATATAATAAATAAGGATGTACAATAGATAAAATCCGAAGTAAGAACATTGAAAAATTAAGCAAGTAAAAAGAAAGGCCTTTTTATTCTTCACGTCCAGGATTACGTCCTGGATCATTAGATAAGAATCCAAAGATGAAGAGAGAAACAAAAAATATCACTACTGTGTAAACAAAGAGTTTGAGAGTAAGCATTACACAATCTCCAAGATCTTTTTTTTTTGAAAAAAAAAAGAGAATAGATTCTCCATTTTTCTACCCCATATCCTATTTTGACACCAATAAACAAAATGGTTTCTCGAAATCAAAAATCAAAAAGAATTTTCAGCAATTCATTTGGAATAAGAGTCGAGTCTTTTATTAAAAAAAAAATATCTTTCCTATTTTGGAATGACTCTAAAAGAAAAGGGTTTTTCAATAAATGAAAAAGAATCAGAATGAGGAAAGGAAAGAGAGTGAGTCAGATTTCTTGCAGCTATCTAAGAATTGTTTGAATCGAGGGTTCATGCTGTGAGACTTATCCGATCTTATCCATTGTTCGATTTTTTTTTTCGAATAAATCATGTCTAGGACAGTATTAAAGATCTCATCGAAAACTTACAGCAGCTTGCCAAACAAAGGCTAAGAGAAAAAAGAGAAGGGGTATTACTGGCATAAAATCTACGATTGGATTCAAAAAAGCGTAGGCCTCCGGCAATTTGGCTAAGAAAAAACTACTCGAATAAAGGGTGGAATGAAGACAGATACAGATCAAACTAAAGATATTAAGCATAACAAACATTTTTTTTTCTTGGAAATTGTATTTTATTTTGATTGAGTTATTGTTATTGATAATTGATATCCCTTAAAAATGAAAAAAAAAAAGAGTAAGGTATACCAAAAAATCCTTCTTTGAACTCAACCAATCAAAAATCCTTCAATTCTTACATTAAAAAAGAATAGAAGAAATCATACTTTTATACAATATCTTAATTGAATTATATGTAATGATCAATAAATTCAGTTTCATTGTATCTCTACACGTGTCAAAACCCTAGGAACAATAGAGTCCATAGATATTTTGGATTGGAATTGACGAATAACAAAAAACAATACTAGTGTTTATTAGTATTGAATAGAAATCGAAATGGGGCGTGGCCAAGTGGTAAGGCAATGGGTTTTGGTCCCGCTATTCGGAGGTTCGAATCCTTCCGTCCCAGGGAATACCTATTCTCTATATAGATAGAAATATCTATTATCAGAATAAAGAAAGGTTGTCTTTTTGAACTGTCTTCTTTACTCTTTAAGAGTCAAATATTGGATATTATGTGATTCTTGTTTCTGATTTTTAATGATTCTATTCGTCTTTAAATCCTATTTTTTCACAAATTAAATTCAAATAAGATAGATATAGATGGAACTGAATCGAGTTGTGATCTAGGAACATAGATTCGAAGAATTGGAATGGAAATAAAGAAAAAAGGGGATTGCAAAAGAAAGAGGTTGAATGCGCTTTTCATCGTATGTCCATCCCCTTATACTTTGAATATTGAATATTCATATTGAAGTTTAAGTTAGTTACTTCGAAAAGTCTTACGTGCCATATAATAAGAATTAATTAACAATGTAATGTAAGATATCAATTTCACTAGCTGTGCTTGTACAAATTGGATTAAGAAATAATCAATTACATACATATAACATATCTATTTTCTTTGAACCTCATTTTTAGGTATTTCATTTCGTATTTGATTTGGTTCTCATAAATAATTGTAAATATATGGAATAATATAGACAGGGGGTAATTCATACATTCTATATTCTATTCTCCTTACTTTAAATAAAAATTATTGAACGAACCCCCACCAGTCAAAGAAACTACGCGTAAAATGAGGAAATGCTTAATGTATTATTGTCGTTCTATTTCAGTGATAACGTTTTTTGGTTTTTTGAAAAAGATTTTTGATCCGTTCATTTGAAATATTCTATATTGAATATTCATAATTCATTCCACTGACAATTGTTCAGTCTATCTGATAGAGGGAATTCTTTTTTTTTTTATGATTTTCTTTTTCAGTATGAAATGAAAGAAAAAGAGCCTAAATCTTCCTTTACATCAACTTTTTTTTATCCACTCCACGAAAAAAAGAAATCAATTTCTTTTTCTATCTATCTATATTTTTTTAATCACTGAGATTTAGGTTTAATTCAAAGATAGATTATTTATGATGATAAATGTAATCTTTAGTAAAACTTTATTCATCAAATAGTGATATCCGGGTAGGTTTTTTTTCAATTCAATAACTATTTTAATTTAATGATTTCTTATGAGTATTTAATATTCGAAGAAGTCTAAGATTGTTGAATATATCCTCTCAAGTTACTTGAAGATGCAATGTAGATTCAATACAAAGAGCTTTTTTCTTTCTAATATTTAGAAATTAATAATTTATAAATAAAATAAAAATATTGCATTCATCCAATAAAAAGAAAATCGAGGGTGAAATTGAATTCTTTCTAAGACTTCTTTAGAAAGCAATGGAACGACCGAACAAATGACTATTCATGATTCCCTAATTGAATCAATTACATATCAGTTCCAAACTAGAGGAATAGGAATGTTATGGTAAAACTTCGTTTGAAACGATGTGGTAGAAAGCAACGTGCGACTTGAAGGACATGATCAGTTGTGGATTCTTACACCCACCCTTTTGATTCTATAGGAATGAAGGTGCTCTTAGCTCGACATCCTTTGTTCTGTTCCACTAGAAACCTCATTTTTTCTTGGGTTGTAGTGTAAACAGTATGTGATGTAGCTCGAGTAGAAAGTATTGATTCATTTCTCAGGGCAAGGATCTAGGGTTAGTGCCAATTAATAAGTTGGAACAACTTCGTAAGTTTAGTCTATTTTCGATTTCTAAATCGAAAGGATCCAATTCGAGCAAGTTTCAAATCCAAAAAAGGAAAATTTGTTGGAATTAGTGAAACTCTTTTGATCCAAAGTGTATCGTGCGGGAATCAACCGTTTATGATTCTTTGATAGAAATAAATCATAAAAAGGGGCATGTTGCTGCCATTTTGAAACGATTAAAAATCACCGAAGTAATGTCTAAACCCAATGATTCAAGGCAAAGAGAAAATATTTTGGAACAAGGAAATATCTTTTTTTTAATTGTCTCGACAACTAGATCAAGAATAAGGAGTCCGAATAGATTCTAAATGAGACAAAGAAAAAGGGGTTAGAGACCACTCAAAAAATCAAATGCCTAAGGGTTTTCTTTTGAGCTATTTCAGAATTACTCAACTTGAGTTTTGAGAATACAAATTCTTTTTTTTTTGATAAAGAAAAAAAAGTATTAAATAATCATAGTCTAATTTACTAATTTATTTGATTTAATGCTTTTATAGATCTATTTGACATTAGAATTGTATACATAGACATATCTATATTCTAATTTCTCGAGCCGTACGAGGAGAAAACTTCGTATACGTTTCTAGGGGGGGTTCTAGTTTATCTACGTCTATCCCAATGAGCCGTTTATCGAATCGTTGCAATTGATGTTCGATCCCGAAGAGAAGGAAGAGATCTTCGGAAAGTGGGTTTTTATGATCCGATAAATAATCAAACGTATTTAAATATTCCTGCTATTCTATATTTTCTTGAAAAAGGCGCTCAACCTACAGGAACTGTTTATGATATTTTAAAGAAGGCGGGGGTTTGTTTTTACGGAATTTCGTCTTAATTAAAGGAAAGTCAATTAATGAAATACAAAAGAAGAGGGTGTGGGTGATTCGTATATAGCTTTGTATAAGTATAAGTTTTT